TTGCACGTATAGAGATTCAAAAAAGAATCGATCTGATCCAGGTCATAATCTATATGGGATTCCCAAAGTTGTTAATAGAGGGTAGACCACGAGGAATCGAAGAATTACAGATCAATGTACAAAAAGACTTTAATTCTGTGAACCGAAAACTCAACATTGCTATCACAAGAATTGCAAAACCTTATGGACAACCTAATATTCTTGCAGAATTTATAGCCGGACAATTAAAGAATAGAGTTTCATTTCGAAAGGCAATGAAAAAAGCTATTGAATTAACTGAACAAGCAGATACAAAAGGAATTCAAGTACAAATTGCGGGTCGTATCGACGGAAAAGAAATTGCACGTGTCGAATGGATCAGAGAAGGTAGGGTTCCCCTACAAACCATTCGAGCTAAAATTGATTATTGTTCCTATACAGTTCGAACTATCTATGGGGTATTAGGCATCAAAATTTGGATATTTGTAGACGAGGAATAAGGGTCCTTTCCTTGTCTTTCCGTTCATGGAACAAAAAATGACAAACTCTTTCATTCTTTTTCTGTTCAATCAAAACAAAAATGAGCAATTCTAATTCTATAGGGTTGAATAAAAATTCGATTGACCATTTGGTATAATTGCTATGCTTAGTGTGTGACTCGTTGGTTTTTGATTTTATTTAGGGTTAGGATTAAAAAAACAATGGACCGGCCCATAGTATGAACTAATAACTATAGAACTAATAACCAGCTCATTGCTTCGTATTATCTGGATCCAAGGAACCAGTCACTATATGATGTATCGATCATATCGTTGTAGCAACTGAAATCTTTTTTGCATAAAGGAAAAAAAAATATGATTATGAGTTGTGAAGCGAAAATAGAGGGATGTGGATAAATGGAAGGGTGAGAGAAAGAGAGAAGGAGAATATCAATGATATATGATTCCAATATGTATGGTCTATGAATCATCTCATAAAAGGCAGTGTAATAAAGCATCAATACTGATTCGTCCATAATTAGATGAATCTGCTCATAGAAAAAAAAAAAATAAAGAGCCTCGAGTCAATAAAGACTGAGGAGATTGACTCAGGAACAAATTTAAGTAGGAGCTCCATTGCAGAATTCAGGCCTAGCCATTAATCAAGAAGCGATGGGAACGACGGAACCTGTGACTGCAGAAGATTCTATTGAAAACGAATCCTAATGATTCATTGGGTGGGATGGCGGAACGAACCAGGAACCAATTCATTTATTCTGAGAGGTCATGGGCTGACCCTACGACTGAAACAGGTATTGAAAGAGTCAATATTCGCCCGCGAAAGCCTTATTGGATTGCTCAATTTTGGGCGATTCGATAAAGGGCAAAATAAAGATTCGTTATAAAAAAAGATATTATCTATAACATGTATATCTGTAATATTATTGAATCATTTCATTCGCGAGGAGCTGGATGAGAAGAAACTCTCATGTCCGGTTCTGCAGTAGAGATGGAATTGAGAAACAACCATCAACTATAACCCCAAAAGAACCAGATTCCGTAAACAACATAGAGGAAGAATGAAGGGAATATCTTATCGAGGCAATCGTATTTGTTTCGGTAGATATGCTCTTCAGGCACTTGAACCCACTTGGATCACATCTAGACAAATAGAAGCAGGGCGACGAGCAATGACACGATATGCACGTCGTGGTGGAAAAATATGGGTACGTATATTTCCAGACAAACCCGTTACAGTAAGACCTACGGAAACACGTATGGGTTCGGGGAAAGGATCTCCCGAATATTGGGTATCTGTCGTTAAACCGGGTCGAATACTTTATGAAATGGGCGGAGTATCAGAAATTGTAGCCAGAGAAGCTATTGAAATAGCGGCGTCCAAAATGCCTATACGAACTCAATTCATTATTGCGGGATAGGGGTGTGGAACCAAAGGAAAGAGGTCTTTGTGATGAAAAAAACAATCACAAGTTTATTTATTTTTGGACAAACAATATTTCTTTTTTTTTCCTTCGCCCTTTGCATTGAAAGAACAGATTCAAAAAAAAAAAATGATATGATTCAACCTCAGACCCATTTGAATGTAGCGGACAACAGCGGGGCTCGAGAATTGATGTGTATTCGAATCATAGGAGCTAGTAATCGCCGATATGCTCATATTGGTGACGTTATTGTTGCTGTAATCAAAGAAGCAGTACCCAATATGCCTCTAGAAAGATCAGAAGTGATCAGAGCTGTAATTGTACGTACATGTAAAGAACTCAAACGTGACAACGGTATGATAATACGATATGATGACAATGCAGCAGTTGTCATTGATCAAGAAGGCAATCCAAAAGGAACTCGAGTTTTTGGTGCGATCGCCCGGGAATTGAGACAGTTGAATTTTACTAAAATAGTTTCATTAGCTCCTGAGGTATTATAAGATGAGACCATGATATAGTAGGGTATCTGAAATAGATTCATTAGTAGATTGTGTCTCACGCATATACCTTTAATAATTCATATTTAAAAATGCATAA